AGGGCTGGAAAAACGGATGGCTGAAACTAATATACAAGCTGTGGAAAGCAATACAGACTGATGGAGAAGAGAATCCGGGAGCAGAGGAAGAAATCTATATCATAGCATGTTATCACCACTCTCCTTTGTATAAAGACATAGCCCATTTACTGACCACAGACTTTTGCCTATGGTGCTTAAACATCTGCTTCATTGAAATCTCCTGCTCCATCGACTGCATCTCCTGAACCAACCGAATCGACAGGATCTACTTCTAGCTCTGCAACGGGATCTGGATCACGATCTGTATCTGGAAATGAGACTACTGACCCCGCTACAGCTACTGGTCCAACTCCACCAACTAGATAAGCTGGATCAACGGCGGCAAGCTGGGAGACTCTGGTTGGAATCGTAGCATACTACTGTGCGTGCCGAAGAGGGATGTAAACTGCAATATTTAGCTCCCCCGCTTCCTTCTATTATTGTCCATTTCCCGATCCGATTGAAGTGATTTCGAGCTGGAGTTGGGCAGCGAAAAGCCATGGACCCACGATCGTTAATCCTACTATAACAACATGCGTACTCCCAATTATATAAAAGGCACGGGCGGAACCTAGCAAGTGGGAAACATCTAGAACAAAAATGGATCGCCCACCACATCCAGTTTTGCTGACCTGGTAATTGTTGGAGAACGTGTAGAAGATGGAATGAAATCCGGGCGTCTGGTGGACACTCTTCCTTATTCAACTACCAGCGCAGAAAGGAAGGTTACTACTACAGCTTACAGAAACGACTTCCTTACTCGCTTAAGTCAATCAGTTCTTACCTCTTTCAGTCCCAGCCTACTGAACATGCCCAATTCTCCCAAATCGTTATTGCCTAAACAAGGCATCCACTCACTTTAGCCGAGCAAAGGCCCCAAAGACATAGCATTTGGGCTCGAGGAAAACAACAAAAAAGGGGCACACGGGGAGCGTGAGATCGTGTCGCTTTAGGAGTGACAAATCAAAAGATCAGAGCATGATTCCTTTTGTTGCTAAAACGGCGAAGCTAGCGCAGGTTGCTATAGTTCATAAACAACAAGAACTAATGCCACCGCGAAGAGAACAGAGGAAACTGAACGTAACGAATGGAAAGGGGGGAAAACGACTTCCAGTCTTAGTGAAAGTGAATAAGGCGTCGGACAAAGAAGGAGAAATTCCCACCGAGTTGCTCAATAGAAGAGCGAAAGGACCTACCATAAGGCCCGTTGAGAAAAGGGCAACAGGAAATAGGGAAGGGCAAGATCCACTGAGCCTCTGGAAGGAGTTGATTGGCACGAATTCTCGATGAACTCGCACCAAGTGGACAACCCGAGGGAATGGGGAAGAAGTTCGAATAGGAAGGTGGGGCAATACTATTATCTTCCTGTTCTATCCGTCTCTGGCGGCAATGTCTGTCGTCCATCCCAAACACATCTTTCTCGAGAGGTTGGAACAACGAATGTTTTATCTACGGATAGGAGGTAGTTCGAATCGAAGCTTACATCACTTCTTTCAAGGGCGGGTCGGATGGAAGAACTGAACCCTGCCTGCCGATCGATCAGGGATTGAACCTCTTGACTCCTAGTCATGCATTTTCTTCGTGTCCGTTCGGTCCATACGTATGGGTTTCGCCAGTATTAAGAACTGGAATCAGGGCTAGAGAGATAATTGCAACAAAGACAGGGATGATTGCTTCCATTATTGACCAGAAACTACATGCAAATTCTCATTGGATGATGGTTGTGGGCTAGACGAAGGCCTTTGCCTCCCTTAATCATGGTGGTTCAGGTAAGTGCATGGCGGTGTACGTGCTTAAGCGGGGGTTCCGACATTTGACGACCAAGGATTGATACTTAGTCTCTCTCTTCCCGGTGAACACCTTTCTTTCCCTTGCCTATTCATTTCCTTTGTTTATGGCCCCAAGCCTTTTCCCCTTCCTGGTCTTCCAGCTCCGGTTCCGAGCATAGAATAAAGAGGCTGGGTCGGTTGATTTCATGAATAAGTAGAAAGCTTCCCCGTTCCTCTACTGAAAGTTGCGATATGGTGCCCAAATCCAAGGGTTTCTTTTCTCATATGACCCCACTTAAACCTAACAGCAGGTTCATGAAATGAAATTTTGGATTGAAATACCAGTTACCGGCGTGCTTTAGCTACACGGTCTGACTTCTGCGCCTTCGCTTGATGGATTGTTGACTTCTTACGACTAGTTGCTACAAGCACTAAACATTCAAACGTAGTTACTCTTAGTTGGTTTCCGAACTAAACGCACTGACCCTATCTATTCTATTATGTCCTTCTCTGTTGGATTCTCAAATCTGATTTGAAATTGCGTATATATAATAGTGACATGATTGATCGATCGTCAGTAGCCTACATCCGCAACACCTCTGGGGGCCGAGCCACTTAGTTAGGGCCTTCTCTTAGCCTGCCATGTCTTGGGGTGGACAGAACAGAATGTCTTAGCTATTTCTGTCAGCTACCGATGCTCGATTGCTTTATCGAATCAATCATCTCTTACGCTATTTCGATGGAATGCATCTTTCGGATAATCGGTTTCCTCTGTTGTTCTCTCCTCGGTTTCATACTCCAACTGCATTAACCAAAGAAGCAATAGATAAAGAAAGCGATTGACTTCCCTTTGGCGGTACTCCTTCTAGTGCTTCAATTTCCCCTAGGTATCATTCTTCTTTTGTCTTTTCGTCTTATCTATATGGATAGAGCAAGCTCAGGAGAAGGGCGGCAAGGAATAGATTAGCTGTCTCCTCTTGGATGTCTTTCCTTTGGGAGTGGTGGCTTCTATCGTTGAGCGTAAGATAGATAGGGATAAGGAAGGACAAGGTATGGAAGCAAGGAGAAAAAAGATGTCTTACCTGTAGTATGGTAGCTATCCTAGTAGTTCCTATCCCAGTAAGCGGCTAGGTTGTTATAGAGCTGCCGATCCTCTAGCAGCAGACGCAGACGTCAACTTCATTTGCTCTTGCCTTGTGTTAGCTCAGGCATGCTTCCTCTTGCGTCAGGGTTATAGACAGATAGGCTAGCTAAGCCTGGTATTCTATCTGTAGGCGGGGAAATAGAATTCTTTATTTATTTATTGAGAAATGCTCCTAGGGCCTCTTTCTCATGAGCAAGCGAGGGGGAGCTCCGTCTATAGCTAGAGGAGCTCGAGTAAGCGCAGGGCCTAAAGGAGGGTAAACAGGCTATAACTTTGCCTTTCAGGTGTAAAGAGTCAACAGAGATCTAATCTACCGGTGTTCCTCAGTAGCTCAGTGGGAGAGAAGGGATTTCAACATTGGTTGAGTTGAATAAGAAAAGACCCGCAGAATCAGAAGAAGGTATTGACTCCAAAGGTTCTATGGGATTCTCGATATCTCCTGCTAATTATTCATCTGGTGGCGAAGGGAGAATCCACCTGCTAAGCAGGAACTACCAAGCTTTCTATTCTAAGTCACTCGGGCAGAGAGCAATTCTTGGACAGATACACGCGCCTAGCTAGAAGAGGAATTACTCCATTTATGCCTTTAGGCAGGAAGAGAGCACTTGGGCTACCTCAAGAGCTACTAGGAGAGGGGAGGGCTGACCTTAGCCCAACCCTTCCTACAGGCAGGCGGGAATGGAGGGCAGGCAAGCTAACAACCTTATGGAGCTAACGGGGCACTCAAGAAATCATGCTTATTGACATAAAAAAACGAACCCCCTAGGGAAGACTGACTCGCAGACCGGATAGGCAACCCCGGAAAGCCAGATCCGGGTAACCGGGGCAGTGTCCTCACTTTAGGAAGAAATGCAAGACTTGGGAGAAAAACCTAGCTACAGAGGCTGAGGGAAAGGCCGTAATAAAGTAGGGCGATTCTTCTTCCTGTACAGTTCCGTTTCCACATCCAGTTCAGGCTTTACTTCCTTCTCCGTCCACTAGTGCAGCTTCCAGCTCTATGTATGGTAGTCGCTTTAGTCGCTTGACTCGGTCTTCTGAATCCCTTCGCCGCCCTTCTGAGATAGAGATCCGCCTTGAAATTCCTCTTTTATATTAAGTCTTCTACTACTGAGTCTCAGACCGACAACCCCCGTGCTCATCGGAAAAGACTTTAAATGCCCTTCTCTGTCTCTCGACTATGGATTTTGAGGCTTGCCTGGATTTTTCTTTTGAAAGCCCCGGCCGCGTTTACGCCCTTACTTCTTTCTTGCTTTCATGGCTTGCTTGAGACCGGCTTTCTAGATGATGCTACCTAGCTCTCCAGGTCCCGTTTTTTAGCATAAGCAAACAGCTGCTCGTCCAAATGCTTCCTATGTAATTGATGCCCTTTAATGGTAAGGTCACAGTTACTCGGGAAGAGACAGATACCTTGTGGGGACAGCTTATGTTGTAGTAAGGAGTGGAGTGATCTCCAATCTACGCTCTAAACCATGTCAGTGCGAGCTTACCTTAGCGGATGCGAACCTGAGCTCCTTTACTTTGACACACCCCGAAACAGAATAAAAGAAATCCCAACAAGAGCTCACTTGCTAGGACAATGCTAAGTAGTATCTTTCCTACATACGTGTGAAAGTAGTCCCTCTTCTTATGTAGAGGAACTCAAGTACAGATATTTCTGGGTAAAGTAGAATACCATAGACCAGAGGGAGAAAAGACTGCCTACAGGTGGGATATAGAAGGCACGTCTTCTCCTTCTGGAGCTAATGGGTACGCCAACATTCCCTACAATGTCCAATCGCTGCTCCTATCAACCCAATAATAAAAAGAGAGAAAGAGGGCGAGGGTGCAGCGTCCACATCATAGGTTCCAGCCGCTCGGTATGGTATGGAGAGCTTGCCTGTTAATAAGACTATTCTTCGTCTGCTCTCCCGTCTTTTGCGATCCTGTCTTTGATTGAGGAATTCCGCCCACCGTGGACTCAGCTTCAGTTGCATTACTTCACTTCTCCATCTCTATGTTCACTGCGGTTATCGCACGTTTCATTTTTGCCAGGGCATTTCTAACACGGCCCCAAGGCGGATCTCTTAAGAAAGGGTAGTCTAACTTGAGTATCAACACATACTCGTTTGGAGAGTGACCTTAACCGCACCAGCATAGCTAGTCTTCGAGGTACCGAAGGATACGTCGTATTAGAGCTATGTGGGAGTTTCCCCGCCGTTATTTAGATGGTATCCCTCTCTCTCTTTCTATGACTACTTTGAGATCATCATGACCCGAAAAGCGATAGCTAAAGGCAGTAGAGAAGAAAGATAGGGCATTAGCAACTTCAACTCGGGAAGCCCCTGCTTGCGAACTTTTTTAGTAGGGCAGGTCCCATTCCTCACGTTTACCGTTGTCCCCAGACTTCACTCTTTCAACACTAAGAACATTTGTCGATATGCTACCGCCTTTTTCTCTGTCTTTGCTTATGTCTTACAATCTTTCTTTTTCGAAGCTGAAAGAACTAAATCATAATCCGTTTTTGACCAAGCAGCGATTGCAAAAGAGAGTTTCAATTAATATTCAACCACAAAACCTCACGGAACTGGCAAAAGCAATTCTTGTGGAGCTGATTCGGGACGAAGAGGCTCAGGTCCTACTGGGTAGGATGGATTTCCCCCGCCTAGTCTTCTGTTCGGTGCCCGCACCCCCCTATCCATTAATTGCTTGATATGCCTACCAGCCCCTCGGTCGGTCTCGATCGTCATCAATAGCCGTTTCATCCCGATCGACTCTAGGCTTAGCTCTTATCAAGGAGCAGAGTTATTGAAACCGCCGACCAACATGGCACTTTAGAAATAAGTTCCGTTCCGCTTTAGGTCGGAGTCCGTTCCGTCACGATTATCTTGATTTTTTTATAGAAAGATAATTCCTAGCTGAAGTACATATCAGCTTATGGTGAGCGTAGTAGCATCTATTTTAGTCGATCATTTCCAAACTCCTTTCTAGCGGTCCGTTGTTATCGGTAGAGCTGCATGCAATAAGCGCAGCAGTTAAAGAGAGAGAAAGAGCAGGCTTGTCAACCTTTGTAAACAACAGCCCCAAACAGCGCTGGCAATGTAGCCCCACAAAGAGCTTCCTCGCCTCGCTTAAAAGAGGACCGATAGCTCTATAGCTTTGAAAAGAACTACAAGGCTTTTCTCGCTTTTAACTCACAATGCAATGGCGGGATATCCTAAAAAGAGGCATTTCAAAAGTCTTCGGTTTAAGGAAAAAGAAATGCCCTTAGAGAGCTTTTTTCGCTTATAAAGCGAAGAAAGGAGTCTTTATCTGCACGTAAGAAAAGGGAGAATCTTCATGGACTGGCTTTGTTGAGGTCGCGAAAGTCCACGCACATGCGGACTCTGCCGTCCTTTTTCGGGACAGTAACTATGTTGGCTAACCATTCGGGGTATTCCGTCACTACAAGAAATCCTGCCTTTAGCTGCTTCTCTACTTCTTCTTTTATTTTCAACGTTTTTTATTCCTCATTCTCCTCCGTTTCTGCTTGACTGGCTTGGCATCAGGATACAAAGGGATTTTGTGCTTCACTATGTCTGTGCTGAGTCCAGGCATATCATCGTAGGACCATGCAAAGACATCCTTGTATTCTTTCAAAAGGTCAATCAGGCGTTCTTCGAGAGTCAAAGTGTTTCCTATCCTAACCTCTTGGGGTTCGTCTGCGGTCCCTAAATTAACGGGTTGGGTTTCTTCCATGACGGGTTGAGCCTTCCTTTCCTCTGATCTCTCCACCATTTCCAAGAGTTCAGGAGGCCATAGGTTTCTTCCTCATCTACCTGCTAGCGGCTATCGGAAATGAGAACAGACTATGAGTGGCAAAGACCTTCTGTCAATGATTGACGCCTGCCTTTAGGCAATGGCAATCAGTTATGACTGTTGCTTATGGGCGTCTATGTCTGGCGTATAATCGAAAAGTTAGTAGAGATGCTTTTGAGTCCTCTCTCCCTTACTTTAGGTGGGAATGATAACTTCATCTATCGTGACCGAACAAGACAGCTTTTCAATACAGAAGTCTAACTAATAGCGCACTCCACCCATCAGCTAATGAAACGTCCATAGAAGAGGATGCTCCTATCCTAGCCCCCGACCCTTGGGATTAGATAAGGCAATTAAACCACTCCCATTCTGGGATTTGGGTTAGAAAGTAGTCCCCCACCCTCATTTTTGAAAGAGGGGAAACCTTTGGGCTGACTCGCCCTATACAAGAATTTAAAGAAGAGGAAGCGGCCGGTGTCCAGATTAACACCTGCTACTGCCTTTCCTATTTAAGGCACTCGACATCACCTCTTGATTCTGGCCTGGCAGGCCTTTCTTCGCGCAGCGACGAGGGAGAGGGGAAGAATAGACTCGTTTGATATTTATTTACCACCTTCCCAACATCCAAGAATGGGCCCCGAGGAGTAAGTGAAAGAGCGCTACTCGCTCAACACCCGAACCAGGCGGGCCTCTCGAGCTCGAGAAGCAGAATGGAGTGGCTCGACTGCTCAATCCAGAAAGTGTTAACCGCTTGACCTCCTTTCAAGACGAAAGTGTATGTTTTTTAACATTTTGATCCTGAAACTGGAGTATGTGGAATTGTCTAACCCCATTCCGAAACATAAACTTCTTCGAAGGAAGAATAGTAGAACACAGTTTTTTGAAAGGTCTCTTTTATACAGCAAACGGGCAGGTTGCCGAATATTGGGAAAATGCAGAACTCAGAAAGTCCAATTATGTAAGGAATGGAAGCCCTTTCGAAAAAAGCGAACCTTGGTAAAAGTCATCAATTTCAAGGGCGGCAAAGCCGCATATGCACTTACCGAACAAGAACCAAAAGATGAGGTCAACTTCTCCCTCTTAGATTTTCATTCCCCTTGCAAAGAGAAAACGCCAAACCGAACCTGAAAAAGGCCATACAGTGGAAAATCAAATTAAGGTAAAGAACCCCTTTCTCAGACAACGACCCCATACAGATAGTGAGACTCTTTCCATTTCAATGGAAATCCAAAAAGAACCTACCCTGAAGGAGAAAGAAAAAATCTGAATCCCATGGGAGGAAGAAAGAGATAAGCACGATGCATGGGCAATTAACCAATTTGCTCATAGGGAAAGCTTTTTAACTATACATAGACACGCTGATCCTCTAAAGCAAGATTATGCCACTTGGCCCCTTTCACAAAAAAATAATCAGACTTTGAAGCCAGAAATGATCATCCTGCTCCGAGACGAACAAGAGGAGTGGCGTGAAACCCACTCTAACGCAGCCAAAGAAATAAACAGGATGGGAGAGCAAGGGGAACCACTTCAAACCTATCGATTGCAGATTAGCGGCTCAGAAGGAGAGGTACAATGGGATACCAACGACTGAGTGAACGGGTACAGGGAAAGGAGAACACTTCACAAAATTAGCTTTGACAGCGAGCGAGATCTTTGAAATTCAATCAGAACAGCACTGGGTGAGTAAGAAATAGGATGATTCTCTGAGTCGCGTGGATCACAAAATGGATCTATGATTTCAAGTCCACTCGTTGATTTCGAAAAAACCGAATCAATTGGCTTTTAGCCCTAATGTTTCCGCTTGAGTCTGCTAGATGGAGCGATCTCAGTTCATTTGCTTCTATTACGATTACTAGTTGATCGGATCGACTGATGGTGACATCTTCAACAGATTTCTTGATCGACTTGTGTTGTGTGAGACTAGCCAATCAAGTAAATCAACCGAAGAACGGGACTATAGATAAAGAGGGGTTGCTGTCGGAAACCAACTAAAGATTTCACCGTCCAGCCAGTGGGAACTCTAATCAACTGGAATTCCCAGGCAGGCAAGCCAAGCAAGGACAGACAGCTAGGACTGAACGGGTAGGAGTGAGCGGGCTAAGCTTGAAGGCGCTTCTTCTGTGTTTAGGTGCTCCTAGGCCAGGTTTCGGCCCTTTTATCGAAGTCGTTGATTACGAGGACTGAATTGGCGTGAAAGCCTATCAAAGAGCTTTTCTCACTACAGAAAGTGGCCATTGAATATCTATTGAGGCTAGCCCACTGTGGAACGGGGAAAGGTCACCAAAGAAAGAACATCGACAGCTTCGGCATCAAAAACAAAGGCAGCTTCGTCGGAGGAAACCACTAGAGGTGCAGCATTTATACTAGCACCCGCGTGCGCCATCTTCTTGTTGTTGTTGTTCCTATTTCAAAGTGGAATGAGAAGAATCCAATGAGAAGAGAGCGAGAGGGAGAAGTCCCACTTGATTGATCCCTTGGGCCAGCCCGACCGTCTTGTGTGAAGGGTCCTTGCAGTCCAAAATGAGACTCCGGTATGGCCGAGGACGCTGTTGAGATAAGAGAAAGGGCCACCTGGGAGTCAGTTTCTAATATCACACGCCGAAAACCCATATCCCAAGCAAGCCCGACAACAGACCCCAAAGCTCAGCTAACGGAGTCAGGTCCGGCCCTTGACTTGAGAAATACCTATTCACATTGTCTTGCTGATTGACTGAAGCGGGAAGAACTCCCTGATGACCGACCAAGGGACTTAGCCGAACCGGGTCCTATCCTTATCCTTGTTGTTCGTCAACCTTGCCTTCTCTTCGCTAATCATGGGAAGGCAGAAGCCTAGGAAGGAGACGGAGGGATGTTGATTCAAAGCAATCCAGCATCGGTAGCTCACAGACAGAGCTCATACATTCCCTTCTGTACTTCTATTCTATTACCGGAGAGTGAGAGAGATAAGGAGTTCTAAGGAATTCCATATTGAATGAAACCCATAGAGACAAGCCGAGAAGACACAAGATGATAATAAGAGAAACTCTCCGTCTTCTTCATTCACAGAGGAGATAACCCTTCTAAGGCCTTACTCCTCCTGACCTTACTCTTGATCGGATTAACTATTCCGAAAGTGCCACAGCGCATTCAATTCCTGAAAACAGGGCATTCGGGGCATCTTCTTCTTCTGTGCGTGTGCATGGGATATCTTATACTATTGATTCAACCAAAGCGGACATTCATTGATGATCTAGCACACTTGCAAATGCCCGAGGAAAGTCATCAGTCCCAGAGCTTATTCGTGCAAGCTATTCGTGCACAAGGTATTTTGTCCATTTACAGCAAGCAAGCTATTTTTTCGCAAAAGAACCGTTATCCCGCAAAACCAAAAGAGTAAGACATGGTAATTGCTACGCTACTCTAGCCAGTCGAATGAGAAAGGGGAGTGGAAATGGAATTGATTTAAGAAAAACTGCTAGTTCCAATCTCGGCATCAAGACCGCTTTCTTTCACCTGAGGAAGGAGCTAAACAAGACATACTGTGATTAACCTTTCTGTGCTATGATTCACTTGCCCAAGAAAGGGCTATGCGAAATGAAATGGTACTTGCACTTCGTCAAACCTTCCACGAGCAGCAGATTCAATAGCAATTGCAGCTACTTCTATCTTCCTTATTTGATTTAGCTTAGCTGTGGTAAATCTGTTAAAAAAGTCGACGCGCACGGCAAAAACGCTTTCAGTCAAGTGTCAGTTTAGTTCCTTGTCTGATTCCTGGCATCTAGATCGATTCCTAACAGCCTTTATGCCGCATCAACAGTAAAGAAGGGACCATTTGTCCAAACAAAAGGCAGAAGTCCCACGTGTCCCGATGCGAAGAATAGCCCTACTTTCGAAGCATCTTTCCCACAGTCAGAAAGGCAATTTCATCCTATTATGGATACATAGTTCGATCCTTTAGTGAAAGCAACTGTCTCATCTCTTGCAGTTCCTTCTGGGCATCTTCGATGAGTTGGATCAGAGCTTTTCCTTAGCTATGTCCCTTAGCCATTTGATCGGATCTTTATGCAAATCATTCCACTATGGTATGGTCGTTTCAATGAGACCTCTTTTTAGCGAGCTTTCCCCTGGGACACATAGTTGTTGTTGGTTCGCCCCTTGGTTTGGGTTGGGCAGCTTTCACTCCATATAGGGCTATCTACTTAATCCCCTTCTTTTGCGGTTAACGCTAAATTGGCTAGGAGAATAAGTAGAGATGGACGAGGAGGCCAAGGTAACTGGAACCAAGGTCATCATCAGAATCAGAGTTGGAACAACAACAGGAATCAAGGTTGGAACAATCGAGGAGGAACTGGTGTTCTGGTAATGGAAATGAATTCTTTACCTCTTTGTATACTAATCAACGCATGGAAGAAAGCTAAGAACTTCACTAAGAGTACTAGTAGCAGGAACCTTAGATAAGAGTAGGAACTGTACTGAGATCCATTCTAGGGCCATTTGCATGGTTGCATAATCCATTTTCAAAAGGATAGTGAATGGGCTATTTAGAGCTTCACTATTGTTATAGGCGCGGCTAGAGACCTTATCGGCAATGAGCTTAGAAAAGCATAGTGGAAGTAGGTCATTAAGCATACCATCAGGAGTTGTAGCGAACTAACCTACCACTCACGGAACACTATCTAGAAACGAGGGATGCCTGCCATCTACAGTTCTCATTCGAGAAAAACTAGCTCACTTCCTACTACGTCTGCAGGAGCTCTCTCTTCGAACCTACCTTCCACCTCCCACCCGGCTGAACCGCCGCGTTCACTAGTTGCCATAAACTAATTGTCGGATTCTTTCCCGTCTATTGCAAGCTCATTATTAGTAGTAGCATTACTTATGATCAACTGCACTCCCCCCTAAGGTAGGTAGCAGAAATCTATAGTAAAATGGAGCAGTAGAGAAGGATCCCAATGGTTGTAACCAAAAAGGGGTAGTGCCGCTTAGCACGATCCTCCCTGTAAGTACCCTGGCCCAAGTGAGGTGGGACCTCCGAGGGGTGAACCAGTCCTACGAGTGGGTCGAGAGGGCTATCGTCAAAGGATTGATTCTCATGTTGCTTATAAGATTCAATGATATTACATCTTGGACGACTTTGTTGTGCAACCTAGTGTACTCCTTTCGTTCTCTTCTTTTGTTATCGTGGGATGCTTACCTTATTATAAAGCTACGGCTACCTTCTCTTTCTTAGGTGAGTTCCTTCTCCCGGAAGCCTAGATAAACAAAGGAAGAAAGAGCCTTATCAGTTCAGTAAAGCTCGATCATCGATTCCTGTTGATGTTCCAGACTCCGAAACGCTTCCCGTCGCTACTTCTTATGAGCTCTATCCTGATTCTGCGGACTGGAGGAACTTCTCGTTTTTGGATCCCAGAGGAAGCGAAAGCTCTGCACAAGGAGGGAAGAAAAGGTATTTGACCTCGGAAGGAGAATCAACTAGAATGGAAGCCAAGGAAGGCTAGTCCAAAAGGTTGTATGCTTTATCTTGATAGGGGTCAATCGGTAAAGATTCCATCTTTCTTCTTAGAAAGAAAAGGCAGGTTCCGCTTTTTCTTACTTGAGTTCAGGAGAGGGGAGAAAGGCAGTAACTCCAGGATAAAAGAAAGAAATGAAGGACAGATAGTAGCAATCTTAGGACAGGAAGGATACCTGTGATGAAGTCCCTGCAGGGCTGTTAACGGCTGTCGAATAGGAAGGTAAAGAGGAGTTGAGTTTGCTATCGGGCTTGATTCCCTTCTTCCTATTAATCCGCCTTTCCTTTCGGTGGAAAGAAATCCCTATTAATATTAAAGCTCTTAAAGCTTCTGTCCTCAGACTTGTCTTGTAGTTGAGTAAACATTCTCAGACTATATGTTTTACCAGGTCAACAAAGACTTCTCTTCTTCTATTGTTCCGGGGAATGCTTACTTCTTCTTCCCTATATGAGTCTGACTTCTTTCTTTCTGCTTGACGAATATGCATTTTTGCTTTCCCTATCTCGAGCTTCATTTCCGACAATGCTATTTCCCTATCTGCTTTTGCCCTTCGCCTCGCTTTCCTCTCGATTACTTGAAAGGATTTTCTCGACTGATAATTGCATCTATAACGAAGGTTGAGTTCTCACTTTCTGAAGACTAGTTCGATAGTAGATCAAGAAAGCTTGCGCCAAATAGTGCTTAGTCTTATACTAGAGCTGGCTTGGTAACGATCCTAAAGAACTTTGATTCAGATAGTTAGAAAGAGCCTTTCCTTGCATTTAGTGAATATAGCATGAATCTTTCTTCAGTGCAATCTTCGTCAAGAAAACGAAACTGGGACCTCTCGCGAGCAAACCGTTAGCGCTTTCCTCTGGCTAGGCTAGCTTGACACCTTTCTCCTTGCCCCCGGTCACTCCTACATTTGCTAGTAGGCCAGCTCTCTTAGTCTCGGCCTTTTGGTACAAAAAGAGGAGTTAGTCGGGGCACAGAAGAGTACGTCTTTCTATATGCCCAATAATAGCTCTCTTCCCGAGGGTATCTCAATAGAAGTTAGATCAGCTGCACAAATATGAAATGGAATGTAGTAAGAGAAAGGTCCGCCCACCTCTGATCCAAGCTTAGCTCACAAGTCGGGATTTCTTACTAAAGCGAAAGTCCGGCCTGTTCCAAGTGCTTTCCTTGCCTGCATTCCTTCCTAAAGGCAGGACTGGGTGGGAAAAATGACTCCCTCTTTCCTCAACACTTCGATAGCAGCTCTATTCGCTTAGCTACTTGACTCAGGTATTCCCACCGGAGAAAAGAGCGGATGCTAGCATCGGGTCTAAAAGAGCTCCTATCTATCGGTTGCCAAGCAAATCGGCAACAAAGGAGGCGGAGGAAAGTCTCCAAACCGTTGGACTAAGCTTTGGGCTAGGTTGGGCATTTGACTCGTTGGGCCAATAAGGCAGCCCTCGTGCTTACGTCCTGTGTTCCCCCTCGTACACGAGTTTGATTCTCGTAGAAAGAGTCTTCCCACCTCATCCAATAAGCGAGTGAAAGCTCCTAATCTTTCTTATCCATTCTTTCCTCTTTTCTTCAACACTTCTCCGACTTCAGTCTGTGATAAGCTAGGTGCATCGTATAGTAAGATAGATAGATATCCCGTTCTTTCTTTTCCCGTTCCCTAATCTTCCTATTTGAATTCAGAGAAGATTGGTTTGCCTGAATCACGAGTCTTATATACTCTTCTCCATATTATATATTCTCTGAACCCTGTCACATATATTGGCTTTGCCAAACCTAAATGGAATTCATTACCTTATCAGAGTGAAACTCGACTCGCCCTATATAACTCATTTTTTGAAACAAAAGAATGACAGAGTCAGAGAACCATCGTTCTGGACTTTTCAACAGATAGCCCATTTCTTTTATGACAACATCCCCGACTTCTTAACCATGCACATTCTTAGCGAAGGCACTAATGTCCTTATTAAGACTCCACTATCTTGGTGCTAGGGTACCCTTCTTTCTTCAATTTGCATCCTCAAAGGAAGTGATCCTGGCTCTTCATCAGCCCAGAGGATTCTGACTTCCACCTTTCGGATAGTTTCGTGATTCAAGCTGAGCAAAGAATCAAAAACCCAGATAGGATTCGTCAGCAAAGCACAAGCAAGTTGGTCATTCCTCAGTATTCACTGATTACGGACTCGCTTCAGAGAGAGAAGCTCCTACTATCTTTCGATTATGATAAGACTCTGATGGACTCACCTGCACGAAAAGTGCTTGCCTAGGTGGACTTCCTTAAGTGTTAGTTGCATAAGGAGGCTTCTTCTTTGTGATTTCCTTTAGTAATAGAGTGATTCCTTCCTCATAGATAGAGGACTTAGTTGGTGCGATGTAGCCTTGCCGAGGGGCTTCTTTCTTGCTCTTGTTCTTTGTAGCTAGATCTACGTTCTGGAGCAAGCTGGATAAAACCTGTGGGATCAATCTAGAATGAAGGAAATGGAGATGTCTGCTGAGGATAGATAGAGAGTCCTAGTGTGATCCCATGGACCCTGAACTGGTAGCTGGGCGTCAATCTCTTTCCAGTCTCCTTGAATTGCACGAGATAAGGAAATATCAAGCGGGAAGACTCAGGTCTTAGGAAGGAAGAGGTAATTCCTTAGAGAGCGAGGATAGGGAAGCCCTTGGAACAATCCCCACTTTAGGAAGTAATGCCCGACGTCGGGGAGTTTCGGACTTATGAAACTACCGGGGCAGCAAGCTACATCCCTAGAGAGGAAGGCGCTGCGGGAGTCTTCGGATAGTGCCATAGCAGACTAGCTAGAGAGCCACCTTGTCTGGGACCACACATGCTCGTATTTAGGGCGTTGTTTTTGAAATTATACCTTTGCTTGACGAAAAGTACTCTAGTCCTTTGCATAAGCTAAAGATGTCCGTACCGCCCTCGAAGACTAAATAGAATTCCGATTGGCGAATCCAGTAGCCCATCTACTGCTATAAGATACCAAAAAGTTTGTTGTTTTGTCGGCGAGCTTATTTCATCTTTAAAGGCAGAAAGGCTTTCAAAAGAGTGACTCAGAATGGCTAGGGGATAAGGTCCAACTTCCGGTGGGTTTGCAGCGGTAGCGAACAAGGCACTGGCGTATGGATTGAATCCAATCTCGCTTGAATAAGGGGAAAAGGAAGCGGTAGAAGAAAGGAGGCTGAAGGTAGGTGATGATGCTTTCCGGATGTGACCACCGTTGAGAATGAACTTCCTGTTGAAGCATGGAGCGGAGGGACGCATCAATTGTCCGGCTCGTAGAGAAAAAGGGGAATCGTTTTGAAAAAACATCGTCTTTTTGGCCTAGGGACCCGTCATAAGACCGAGATTCACGACTCAATTCCTCCATTAGCAGTTAGACAATCGGGATATCCGCGCTTACTAGGGGGATATGAATTCACTATTTCCCTCGGCCTTTTGTGGACCAAAAAGAACCTACTATGGGCGATCCATTGACATAGACAAGCTAGCTCCCGTGGGGAATACCTTTCCTGTTCTATTGCATCAATCTTGACAGCTGTCAACATAAGGTTGAAAGAATAGATAGAGCGCCATTCATGTTCAGAGAGGGAACAATCTTTCTACTTCGACAAGGTCTTGTAGGTTCCCGGAATGACTACAAGTCTGATGTCAGTCTCTCAGACGGGAACGAAGGTAGTGAAAGGACAATCACTCGCCGATTGATAAACTTTCCATAGTACTTCGTGAGAGAAGATTAGAGACTGCCCGAGGCGTGTAAATACTTCCTCGATCTTTTCAAGAATCTTTCGAGCAACGAGTTCTTGTGCGAGCAACCACGGTGAGGCTTAACTGGGGTGACGTGAATTGCCGAAAGATGACCAGTTGTTAAACCCGCGAGGAAGACATTCCCAATTTGTTATCTTCCCCTTGCTCCCGAGCCAGTAACGAACCATTCGGTAGCTTCTGAAGTTCTAGAGCAAAGGTCTTTATCAAGTAATCAATACACCAAGTCAGTTGTCGGCCAAGTAAGCTAGGAAGCCAAGGTATCCAAATCCCTACGAGCTCGATCAAATAGTCACCCGTTTTTCTCTGCTGCTTAAGCTTGGGCAGTATCAAGTAAGGATCCAGTCCTTTCAATCCGTTCGATTCGGTTGCTGCTGAAGGGACTAAGCCGGTAACTAAGACAACCAGTAGGCCTTCCCCCGCTCTTATCTCCCCTGACAAGCCATAGGGCTGTTCATAGGGCCTTCTTAGCGGAGTTCATTGAAGGTAGCTAGCCCCCTACCAACCGGTTGAGCCCCCTTGCATTGCTGCTAGAGCAGCTTCAGTTCTAAGTGCTGTAGCAAGTACCAAGTAAGGAGCTTTTGGCTTCATCTTTAGGCAGTACCTAATGCCCCACTTCTTATTCCCTCTTCTCTACCCTCCCTTCTCAATCCATACGGGTCTCCGTTTCCGTGCCGAGTCACTGAAGGTCTCCATCATCCCCGGAGTTAGGGCTATGAGCTGTTATCTATTAGTTCAAGGAAGCTAGCATCCATGAGCTATTCTCTCTGAGCTCTTATCTGTTAGCTCCGAGCTCTCTATCTTCTAGTCTTTATTTGATTCTTTAGTTGTCTCTCTTTAGCGCTAGTACTCTCTTTTTCGGAGTCACATCTGATTTGCCTTACCTTTGTGTTGTTTCCTTCTTCTTTCTCTTTTGGTATACTTTCCTGTTTTTCAGACGTAATTCCGATCGTCACCCCTCCGTTTTTTGTTGCTTTTGTTGAATCTAATGTCCTGCTCTTGCTTCCGTATCTGCTTTCAAATTCCCTGTTTCAGCGCCTCTAAAGAAGGTATCTCACCTGGTATGAAGCTGCTGAAGTTCGAAGTTTTAGGTTAAGCAACTAGGTCACAAGCGAGTAAGTAGTTGTGCTGAAGGGCTGGGCTATCATGAGTCAGTAGCAGCTGCGGGCCTTTAGTAAGTAAGCAGTCCTCACAGGCATCCAACTCATGGACTTCAGTCCTCTGCCGATCAGTCGACCTCATGTAGTAAGGAAAGAAATGGGTAGCTAGGATAAGTCATAGCATCCTCTCTTCTATTGGTATTGAGTTCGTGTAATTCCCTTTAACTTTTCTTTGAGTTCTAAGCGGACTATTCTCTGACATCGTCCTAGTCCCATCGTCCTGTAGCTCCTATAGGTTTATATGAAGATAGAACTAGGATACCGTTTTCTTGATAGGTTCATGCACTGAATTTCATAATAGGCCTCCGGTTCTTTCTTTTCTTCCTAGGCTACTTCCTGCAAGGCAATAGGCATTAGTTGAGACATTGTAATATAATAGCATGAGAAAGAAGAAGGTGACTTCCCAAGTCTGTTGACCATCCTCCTTGAAGGTAGCTGTTGAAGGTCTTTAGCCAGTAACGAGGTAGCTGCCCTTGAGCCAGAGGAAGTAACAAAGAAAAGAGTCCGTTCAATCAAGTAAGAAGGTAGCTGTCAGAATATAGCGATGTCCCCTAATGGAAGGGGGATTTCTCGGGCCGATTATATCCATTCCCCAGGCCTCGAACGACCAGGAGGAGAAAGAGCTTTATTTAGAATAAGAGTAAGGGCACGCTAAGACATTCCTTTTCTTGCTTTCTTTTGAGCAGTCACTGGGATCTTATCAAGTCTCAATGTCATTCACGAAGGGAAAAGAGACATTGACATTATATACAATCAATTACTTTTTTTATCAGATCTCTAGCTAGTTTGATAAAGACAGATGGAATTGGCCCACAAGGAGCGTCTGTCCAGATACTCATTTGTGATCCCGCTCTTTCACTCTCGTCTTTCAGTTCCATTCATTGATATGTGCGCGAGAATCCATACCATTGAGATGTCAGTGGTCAAAGAAAAGAAGCTTCGAAGTCCTATACCTGTGCTACTGTTCAAGCTAGCCTTCCTGTCTAATCGCATTGATTCTCCCTTGCAGATCAATCATGTAACTCGCATGTCATTGACCAATCACTAGATCGATCTACTACATGAATTATTTGATGTACGAATCGGACTATCAAAGAGAAGACCAAGGGCATTCATCCTTGTGCTTTTACCTCGCCATCAAATGCTTCTCTTGCTGTGCTGTGGAGGGAGATCCATGCAATGGCATTTCATCAACAGATACCACTTCTTATTGATTTGTATGCTTTTTTTAGAATACCACCTCTCTACAAGGGAAAGGGTAAGGGCGAAGCATCTGAAGCATAACTGCGAGTTGACCGATGAGAAAGACTTATGGCTTGTAATGCTTCCCAATGGAAGTCGTCTTGGGAGGATTGTAATAGTACTGAATGAGGTTAGGCTTGTCTTGCTTGCTCGGACCGGGCTGGCTTGAGTCTTTGGTTCTCATCCTGAAATGAAAGCAATGGTTAGAAGGGCCAACTATGTATCAAAATGGAAGGAGAGATTGCCTATGGATGGATGAATGTCGAAGATCTCGAACGAATCCCCTGCCCTTGGTCTTTTGGAGAGAAGATATCCTTGACCTGTCCATGATTGAAGCCAATGCCCAATTCATTTCTACCAATGCAAAGATCCAATCAACACAACAAAGACTGGGGTACGCCCCCTTTTTGTTCACACGCAAGCTCGTAAACTCTTGATAGCCGAGACCCGTGGGATGAATTGAATGTATAAAAAAAAATGACTCTAATAGCTCTTACCCCAAAAAGGCTTCTTCTTAGAGATTTGAAGGCTCTTTGTTTTGTCACCGGAAGAGAAAGTGGGAGGGCTACGGCTACTCCTGCATATAGCATAGCGGAGAGGGACTACTTTAATGAAGAGCTAAGGCTGTGAACAATTGTTGCTTAATGGAATGGGTGTGGGATTTGAAAAATGAAAAGAAAGTAGGTTGATTCCCGTGGTGTAATAATCGTACTTCTACACAAAGCCTAAGGGGACTCATCTGGTCAAGACTAAATAGAGTTTTCGCAAAGAGCAAACGGTTGCTTGTCCATCTTTCCTGCAAATGTCTATCTTTCCTAATATAAGAGTGGAGCACCTCCCCTGACTCAAATCAGCTCATTGCCCACTCTTGATCAAAATTGGCCTTACCTTAAAAGCGAGGCCTTCCAGACCTTTCAAAAAGAGAGATTTTGCCTTGGCCTTGAATACGACTCTTTTTTGGAGGTGGTGTCTACCTCTTGGAAAGAAGCGGCCTGGGGATGCCCGTTATACCCTAACTTTTCTATTTCTAAATGGAAAGGACTTCTTAAGGGGGACCTCCCGCTTTGGAATCAATATCTTGTGGGATCGATTTTCTCAAAGATCAAGGAAGGGGAATCTCCCATTTCAGATATGCGACATTCGGAAATTAGATGGAAAGAGAAAGACCGCCTCAAATGGCTAAAGGAGGGCGATAGAAAGAGACCAGATTGATTCATCTCTCCACTTTAGCTAGAAGATCCAGAAAAGAAGTCAAAAGAAGTTCTTAGTCTACCTTAGTGCTGTCTTTCAGGTGGGGGCAAAGGCTGCTGAGCACTTTCAAGGGCTCTCCTTTTCATGCTTTCCGAGTGGGGGATGGCGCCTGAAGCCTAATCTACAACGATGGATTCCCACGAGAATCCCGGATGCTGAAAACGATGATCACTGATTGATGCTGAAAATCTCTCCCAGGTTGACACGCCATAACGAGAATAAATCCATGATGCGGTTAAAATAGAACCTGCAACGAGTGCTGCCTCCCCTACCCTTTCATTGGTACGCCAGTTCTTGCGAGCGAACTCCCGGACGAGAGATGGATGGATTCCCAGGTCTTTTTGAATCTCACTCTTGGAAGATTCTTGAAGACGCCCTGGTCAGGGCGGTTCACAATTTCTTTGTTGAAGGCGCTGTTAAGCCCTAAGTTTGAATTCGAATTTCATTGCCCTTATTCCCGGCATGCTGCCCCGGGGCAGGAATGCGGTAGGGTCTTCAAGCCCCACGCTCGATTCTCGAGATTCATGGGCCGTCTCGCGAAGATCTTCGATCCGAACCTTCGCATCTACTTTTTCTTAGAGGATGAACCACGCCTTCGCTATCGCCCCTCGCTACTGCTCAACCTCCCTATCGCATTGATTCTTTCCGGCCCTTCCAGATTCCAATTCCTTATTGAGATCGAGATCTTGTTCCATTAGACCCAGTTCGGTCAGATTAGTTCCATAATCTAGCTTGCCCGGACCGGGCTTTCCGTGTTTGGTCGGGCCGGCCTAATGAATGATCATTGTTCGGGAACAAAAGAATAAGACTAAAGGGTTTCGCTATCGCAAGAATATAGCGATCGAAGAGCTATCGCTCAGCTGCTTCGCGTATTACGAAAGCCGTATTGCCCGAACGGGGCATGCTGCAAGAGCGTAGGTGAGTGATAAGCGTAGGAGGCGTGCCCGAAGGGCAGCGGCAGCAGTGTGGTTCCAGGTGCCGTCGCTAGATTGAGATCTGCAGGGTGGCGGGGACTTCGACTGCCTTGTATCAGGTGAAGAAAAGGGGGTGGTAGGCTTAGTAGGGCTCGAACCTACAATATAACCGTTATGAGCGGTACGTTTCAACCAATTAAACTATAAGCCCCTACGGATCTCTACATGCAATTCGCTCACTTCGGGAAGAGCGGACGGGAACAACAACGACGGAGTGACGTTGACTAAATACGAGATTTCGCAACAAGTACATAAGCGGGCCAACGGACGGCAATGAATAGTCAGACTAGCCAACCGGGACTCCCTTCCCAGGCCAACAAGACAGGCCAAAGAGTGATCTTTGAACGCTACTACGCATCCTTACTCATAGTAGAGTGTAAGGTAGGTTTGGGTATAGCAGGACTTGAACCTGCGACCATTAGGTTAAAAGCCCAATGCTCTACCAACTGAGCTATACACCCAAAAAAGATGTAGTAGTAAATAAGGATTGGTGCGGAAAAGAGGGCGGCCCCTCTTCTTCTCATCATATGTTAGGGGCTTGGGCTCGAAAGCCGGCCTTACTCAACAAGCCCCTTTATTAGGTTGGTTGCTTGTTTCCACTCATTGAAGATTCTATCTACAAAAGAAGGTCAACGGGGGATACTCAAATTGCTCTCACTGACACCATCTACGAGAAGGTGAGGTCGTCTTTCTTTCCAGCCGCCATACGCCAACAAGCCTTAAAGACGGAGAAGGGGAGGAGCAGTTATCTATGTAATTACGGTCTTTGTTGGCCGTTGTTCCGGTCGAGCACTCTCTTTTCTTTGTCCAATTCCGTCTTACCAAACAAGACTGACTTCTTACCAACCCGCGAAGGCGCAATCCGAGCGCCTCCTCATAGCGTTTCGCTACTAAAGGATCGGCGATGACAACATCGTCACCAAGCACGGCATATTGCCTAAATGTACGACCGGGGTAGGCTAATTCTGCACAATACCACACCAACATGTGATAAAGCAAAGAGTGGCCAAGAGGAGTAATACCCTAAAGGTTGACCAGCCACAAAGCACACGCTCCGTGGTTTCCGAGAGGGAACCATGAAAACGGTGTGACCAAGTGTTGTGTTAACAATAGAACCCGCAGGATTATGGCCTAACCAATATTCAACTATACTAAATAAATAATACAGTGGCCATCGGTCAGTAGCTGACTTGAGGTCAAAGCTAAAACACTGGAGATAACCTTTAATCCATGTTAGGGGCTTAGTATGTTCAAATGTCCCATCATTTGGTATCGACTTAAGTATAGTCATCAACCAGGTGTGGAACGGATGAAGCAGACGCTGCTTAACATAGTTGCCAATAGCAAATATCCTCCTTTTACCAGAGCCCTCTAAACTCATACCTAAACGTCCTCCTATCCAAGGCAATTTGACTTGGCTAGAAGTAGGCAACATTAGGACCAACACAACGCTCGAACCAATTGAGATCTCTCTCAGTAGCCCTTGCGTTGGCGGGGTTATCCAATGCATACCTAATTCTATGCGGCCAAAGAAGACCCGAATCGAATAAACCCTCTTTCGAGTGCTCAAAGTTCAGTAAAGTACCGTAAGCGGTGATCTCCCACCATAAGGTCGGAAAGCACGATCTAACGCCCTTAGACTTTCTTTTTGCAAAAGGTCTTAGCTTTCTTTTCGCACACTTTCTTTAAATAGCTTATCGCTTGGTAAGGATTTCCATGTAGGAACCCAGGACTTGGTGAATTGGGATCTTCTGGAGAAATGGTAAGTATCGGTGGGTCAATATCGGAAGAAATTCTTTTGATGAAACCAACGATAGAACACGATCCATATCTTGGATAGGTGTCACAATACTTTGAAAGGTATTTTTCCCTTTTCGCTAAGATAATGACTTTGCTTAACGAAAAGAACGACAAGTAACACTTAACCAAGAGATCGGCCCTGTCATCTTTCCTGTATATAATCCTTATATGATATGCAGGAATGATTCGAGGGTAAGCATTTCTGGTTAGAGAGATTGGTAAGGGTAATAGCTCAGGTGGTTTCTTTACACCACCATAAGCCATTTGCAGGGATGAAGAACACTGTTTTAAATAGAAAGCAGTGAACAACAAACCTGACTTACTAATTAACCTTACCACCTCCTTACAGAATAGGGATGCTGCAAGACAACGACTATCGATTCCTAACGAAACCACCAAATACCACTAAAATAACCTTATTGCAGAGGGATTTTAGGGGAGAGGGTCTTCGGATGATCCTCTGCCATCGAGGTTTCGAAAATTGCAAAATCGAGTCAAACAAAGTTCTTAGACCACATTTTCTTTATCTATGTAAAATTAGCAATATGGGGTCATGAGATCTATCTCTGTGAGACTCGACCTCTCGCCCGGGCTTGTTACTTTCATCACCTAACCTATCTGCAAATAGTCTTACTGTTGCTAGGCGCAAGGGGAAGAATCTCTTTCTTATCTTACCTGTAGTCTTTAAAACTTCCTTTATCTATTCTAGTGGTAGAAGGACAAGTTAGCTTCAGATAGCTAGATGTAGCCACTGCACTTTCTGGATGTATAAGCCTGAGTCATCGAGATACTAATCGAATAGTACTTCTAGACGAAGAGCCGAAGAGAGAGCAAGAGCGGCAACCCAACCCATTCTTCTATTATGCATTCATTCCAGCTGACTCTGTCTGCTCTTAGCTTTCTTCTTGGCATGGCCGTACAATCTCGTGTATCAAGAGAGTACGAGTGAAGAGCGGAGGAGTGAAAGGAAGTCGAATACCCCTTAGCCCAGGCATTCCCGAATCCCTTTCAAGCAACTCGTCATGCACTCGACCTTGTCTGAAGTTCAAGCGAATGAGACAGAAAGGAATAGAACGAGTGATGGACTGTCAACAGCGAGATCTGCTTCTTTGCTCTGGGGCAGCGCAGTAATTAGCCTTGCTTGGCAGAATAATGCGTTAGAATAGTTTGGCAGGTTGTTTGCCCCCATCTAATGGTGCCAGGGATAATCCTAAAGCCACCAGGTCACCAATATTATCTGAGGGATCAGAAAGTCAAAGATGGGACGAGCAGTCGAGATCATGAATTAGAATCTCGTAGTTGATGCTCTTCAATCGCTGATGTGAATCTGCCATAAGGTACTTCTCTCCGAACCAATGCATTCTTCTCCCGAACCCGGTCCCTTAGCTCCACTACTTCTTTCTTATCTGTCTCCGCTGGCCACCAACCAGCATCTATTCCTTACTCGACTAGCAATACTGACTTGAACCGCTGAAGAAAAGAGTAGAGTTGGAAGCATTTCACCGAGTGATAGTCGTCTATCGGCTGGATATACTAACAATGTAATTTTCCACTATATATGACTGACTTTCAAAGTAGTACTTTCGCTAGCTTACTTTCTATCCCATGCAAATTGGCTCCCTCCCTACTTGTTGACTAAGCTGCGGGTGAATTACCTACGGACTGACAGCTCCCCATCCATAAGCCAGACTGTCGCGAGGGACAGCTCCTAATCTATCCATTCTGGCGTTCTATGCTTAAAGCTCAATCCGGGAAACCTTTTTTTCATTTTCTTCTTTCAATCCTTATGTTGTAATGGGCAAGAGGGACGAGTGGGATAATTTTCAACAGCTTTCCTTTGCTCCTTACCGTAGTTGGAAGAAGTTAGAAATATACCTAAAGTTGAGAAAGAGTAGTTGGTGGAATAGGCCTTTCTCTTCCTATTCGACAGTAGAATCAAACTCTTCGTTTGGGATCTACTAGTTCTTTGACTGGATCAACGTATGGATCTGCTTTCGGCTCTGCTCCCGTCATAGTAATATGGTATGGTATAGGTCTCTCGCTGGAAACATATTTTGTCGATGAAGGGAAACGACCGGCGACGATAGTATACCAATTACAAGCGATTGTTGCTACGTTTTTGTACTCGACTGGTATCATAATCAAAAGTTCATCCGGGATGGAAAGCAGCCATGGGGAAAACCCGCGTATACTAGTGGGGATGAGATAGCCTTGGAGATGTCAACTCTTCAACTTCAGAACTTTGACTCCAGTAGCTACGATTCTCAAACCAGTTTAGATCAGGCCCACGGAGAATCTCCCGTGATCATTCCGACCATCAACTTAATTGACCACAGAAGAAGCATGGGAAGATTCAGTCAGTCTCGTCACCCTTCCTGTCGTACGAGTAGGAACACGTAACGAAATGATAGAAAGGGGAGGACGACATTTCCTCGCTGTGTCATATCACAGCGCCTTCCTAACCCTCGAAAGGGCGGGTTTGATTGAACCAGTGGCAGCAAGGGAGCTACAAGAACCCTTGCCATGGAATTACGACTCTTGGTCCCGTAAGAAGGCGTGTTCAAGGTCTCTTTTAGATGAAAGCTGAAAGAGTCTCTCAAATAGACTTTCTTTTCGACCAGAATTTCACTTTCTTTAGATCGCAAGTCAGTCTCTTAGAGTCCTTTCCTTAGTAGCAGGATCCTATCATAGGCGCACTCAGTTGAGTCTAGTTCAGGAGTGAAGGAAGGCTACAAGTAAGTTTCTTCAAGCACTGGGAATCTATCGCTCTGAGGTCTACTCTTCTGGTAGTACGTGCTTGCCCTGTCCGCTCATCTGATCGAGAATCTTGAATCTCTTTAGCCTTGCTATCATCTGCTGGTCATCCCTTTCATTCAATCTGATGGTAACTGGAATCATAAATATGATGGGGCAATGAGGAAATAAATATAGTATAGCACATCTCTCCACGAATCTCTCTGTCTTGCTATTAGCCCTAGACTTTAAAGTCTTAGCTTTCTCGGCAAGATGATGAATTCCTTCCGCAGGCCCAGGTTGTCTGTTTAACTTCGTCCTCAGTGGGTGGGAGAGAGAAGACAGCATACGAACATCAAGTGGAGCAAGGTGGCGTACTCTCCGAACCAAACAAGCACATAGAAGAACGATTTGAACCAGTAACAGCAACCAACCAATTGTGAGGGCTGGCCAAACAAGGAGCACAAAAGATCCTTAACTCTTGCTGTCGTTACAAGCCTAAGGGCGGAGGGTGGGACATTGATCCAAAGCTCGAGTACGGTACGAAGCCCTTCCTCCATGAAAGGCTCGGGCAGAAGGTAGAAAGGCTAAGACAAAGCCGCTTCCTAAGTCACTCAGGTATGGCTTTGGTTAAGTAAATTGACCCCCTCTTCACCAGTAGCCAAGGTAGGCATAATCCGCGTGAGCTCTTTAAAGTGTTTAGTACCTCACCTCACTGGTGCTCTTCGCCAGATCTTTTTTAAAGCAACAAGAACTCCTTCCTTATGAAAGGGTCTCGTTCTGCTGTATGGGCTTTCCCCAAGGTGTAAAAAGTCTTTTCTAGCTAGATCCTAAGATCTCGACCCACGGCTTAGTAATCCGCAGACGCTTCATACGAAGCCGGATCCGCTGAATCAGGAGAATCCACTGATCTAGGCAGGTGAGTTGGTATATAACCAAAGGAAGAGCAGAGAGAAAACTCGCCCAAAAGCCCTATTAATCGAGTTGGTAAGGCGAGGAAGGCGTCCGGAAACTCTTCCAGCAGATCTTTAACTGAAGACATATCTCACGAATAGAAAGTCTAGTCTTGTACGAGACTCTTCCGCTCTTGATTCGAATTGCCTTACCTTATGGCCCTTATTGATTAGGGGCTCTGAGATTAGGATGTTGAATCGATCAGATAATAAGAGAGAGAGATAAAGAAAATACATATACTTTCTAGTGGAATCTTAAGGTCTAGCACGTTGAGAGAGTTGAGTTTCCGGGGATTGAATCGGTTGATAGCCGGGATACGGGAAAACTAAGCTAAGCAAGGAGAGGCTAGAGCTAGAAAAGGCGAGGAATAATAGCTTGCTTGTGGAACCCTTTGTTTGGTACTTTAATGGGGGTATTCTTGTACAGCTTGGCCCTTTCCCTGGCGCACTGCCATCGAATCTACTAGTCCTCCTCAAACCCAGTGGGTCCTTGCGAATTCTAGTTTTCAACTTCTTCCGTGACAACCCAGAAATGTCATGGTTCCTCATATATGCATTCCATCAAGTTAGTGCATAATTAATTATACGATTTCTATTTTCTTTCTCCGATTCTGTATGACAACAGAACGAGCATTCGCTGGACGGCCAAACATTGAATGAAATGTTGGCATGGGGTTTCGGCTATTTCAATTCCATTTTCAGTCTTTTTAATTGAAATTGATCTTGTGCCGGTTGAAGCACGCGTTGGAGCATCCAAACAAACCAGCAGAGGCTGCTGTGGCAGAGACAACAGCAAAAGCACTAGTCTCCGTTGATCACCTATCAGCAGGGAAAGCAGCATAGGTAGCAGGAGCTAACTAGGGTTTAGGTACCAATTCGAAGAGCATTCGTTTACCTCTCCTTAGGGGTCGAGAGCAGCCAGCCCTAGAGGTACCACACTAACAACGGCATCCCGACCTGATACGGATCCTTACCTCTCTATCCACAACCGACTCATCATTTCGAAAGCTTATTTATTTACTTGAGGCATAGGCATGGGCACAGGTGGAGACACAAGCAAAGGCAGATCCTGTTAGAACTTAAGAATCCCGGAATCCCTTCCTATTTGAGAGACAATAGTGAACATTTACCCATAATCCATTGAAGTAGCACCAGCGGCAAAGGCACAGGTTCCTTCGGCGGCAGGAAAGGCAGTTGACTTCGTTGACCGGATTGGAGCAAACACGCAATACATACGGAAGGGGAACTTGGACAGTTATATGAAGTCTTCGACTGGTTAGCCGCTGCTATCGTGTATGGACGTCCAATAGGAGGAGTTCTCATTTTTTTATAACCGTTATGAGCTTCCCCAAGAACGGCAAAGAACTAGATGGAGGGAAGGCCGAACTGATGGCTCACAAACAACTGCGGAATAGAGCCAAGCCAATCTCTGGAACTGCAACTGAAGCTGATAATGCTGGAACCAACACTGGCCAGAACATGTAGGGAGCTACCTGAAGGGGGAAGCCAACTGGGGACTCCAAAAAATAGCTGGAAAGATTCATGCATGCCCGGGGTCTTCGACAAGAACTGGAGCACTGGGACCATCAATGTGTACGAATCTCAACGGTGCAAGAAAGGTTCTCCCCGGCCATCCTATTAAGGACTGTTTCGTCCTCAAGGACAAGATTCAAAAAAAGAAAAGAAAGGCGCACAAAATGTTTACCAGGGAATGCGCGAACGCCTATATGCTCGTGGAAAGATTCAGAGAGCCCAAAAAACAAGATTACGCTAGCTGGCCGCTAACAACGGCTGGCTACAACGATGATGGGAGCCTCCAAGCGAAACCCATCCTCCTTTTAGGCCAACACGAGGAAGAAGGGTGGCAAGAGAAGTACCTTAACTTACTCCAGGAATTAGAGAAGGGGCAAGGGATGCAAGCAAGGAATCCAATCCAGGAAAGTCATCAGTCCCACATCGGCTAGCCCTTTCCAGCTCTGATTCACTTGCGAAAACAGGGGATTCGATAGCAGTAGCTGCGGATTATCATGTCAAACCTTCCACCAGTTCGATAGGAGCTTGCATTCGCTGCATCAATGAATGTGCTTGCGTACTCCTGCGGGAAGTGGGACTAATCTAATTTCGTTCTTGTCTGAGCTAAGAGAATTCAATGAATCGTCTCTTGCACGAAGACTTTAGAGCTATCTCTGGGGCATCTTTTTAATATATGTAAGTTGCTTCTGTGCCTACTTTCGTACCTTTCCCCTTTGGCCCTTGGTAATTCCGCATCTGAGATGAGTTAGGTCAGGAAAGGTGGCAAGAGCCTATTCTATTATACGATACCACCAGAATTCCTCCTTGCAGTTGATTAACTATAATTGGACATGGTAAGGAAAGCAGGAATGTCATCAGGCTCAGACCTATTCTTGCAAGAGGCGATTCGTGCACAAGCCCTTCTTCTTCGGCCTTTTGACTCTTTCTTGTTCTTTAGGGAATTTCGGAGTGAATGAGTTCAACAAAACAAGGAAAGAAGGCTATAAGCTGCCTACATGGAATCATGCACACCTCCCAGAAAGAGTATATGGCGATAATAGGATGCTAAATCTCCCTAGCTTCCTTCCTCCAACTGCTCTTAGTCCGCCTACTACTATTATCCCTTCTCTTCGACGAGTAACTCCCTGCTCCTCGGGCATTAAGGCCAGGAAAGGAATCAGTCCCAAGAGCGGCTACGACTACGAGAGCAGTTACCCTTCTAACTTTAACACCGGTTACGTCCTTCTTGTCTTTTGCAGCGGTTAGGAATTCAATAGCAGTTAATTCAATTGCTAGTCTGACAACGGCTTATTCTTGAACAACAACCATGGCATTCTCTGCCTACTCTTTCACTATGTCATTTGCTTTCCTTAGTAAGCCTTCTGCTCTTCGAATACCTAAGGGATTAAGTCAGTTCAGTTACTTCCCTGCCTTCCCCAATCAGTACCTTGCTTCTAGACCTCAAAAGAGCTTATTCGATCACAGTTGATTCCGTGCCTGAATGTGCAGTCTGTCCCTCAATCCGATTAGGGGCATGCCCTTTCTTTTCTCCTAGTGCCTTACTGACTTTTTAAAGCAGACATCTGTCCATTCAATCGGAATTGATATTTCGAGAGGTATACTCAATTTAGCGATATCCCACTTCTCTTCCTGAAAGTGCCACACCGGATACGCATTCAGTTACCTTTCTAAGAGCTACTTGAATTTCTCTTCTTTGCTCTGATTCAATTCCAAAAAACCTTCTTGCAAACAAGCCATTCGCTTCCGGCCAGGGGATTTGCCCACTGCTCCTCCTAAGACCGGTAATCCCGCATCTATTGATTCAATTGGGATCGGTAATTCCATCAAAGCACCTTCGACCTTCCCTAGTTTCGAATCTAGTCTCGGCATCAATCCTCTTCGGGGATATCTTTCATATCAAGTGGATAGCTTTTGAATCAATGGCATTTTGATTCTTTGTGCACAATCTCTTCCCGCTATGCACCCTCTTTCGTAGGAATCCATGTGGTGTGGGCTTTATGCTTTGGATGATTCCTGCTTCATTCTAATAGGATAGAATCCTCCTCGTACATTAACTATGCCAGTTGCTTGCCTTCTCCTTCAAAGCATCTTCTCGAAAGAAAGGCATTCGTATTCGTCGAAGCCTATTGGTCCTAATTGCGCATTCCCTTCCTTGCAGCCTATGCATCAATCCCATTCGTGGCTATCTGAACTATTGCTATTGATCCAACCTCTATCAATTCCTTTTGAAAAAGGGGCCTAGCGCTTGAAAGCATCAATTCCATAAGCCTTAGGGTTAGAAGTTCCTTGCTTTCCTTAGGTCAATCAATCAGGTTAATCCTTCCCAACTTGCATTCTCTTCCTAGTGCTTTTGGTTTTGAATCCCTTATGCCAGCTTAGAAGTTAAGTTCTTCCTTTCCTTGGCTTACTGTCTTTCCTGATGGTGAATAGCCGCTCTTTGATTTGATAGAGGAAGTGACATCTAAGGGGAAATAAGAGATGGCATCGAAAAGGAGAAGGCAAAGGGACTAAGAAAGAGTGTCTTGAGAAGGGGCTTTGAGGGAGTCTTCGACTGATTGACCATACTTTCCTTCGACGCAGGAAGCATCGAATTGCATTAGTGGGATAGCTTACTTCAAGACTCCCCCAAGCCAGGAAAGCTAGTGCTCGTGAATGCGCTCCTTACATGCATATTCTAGTACCACCGAGAAAAGAGTCCTTAGGCCCCATCTGAGAAGGAAAGCCTTAACGCCCTTGCTTTCGTAACCCGTGCTTGATGCAATAACCGCAACGAGAGTAACCGGTTCAAGAGTAAGCGCTGTTGGATAGAAGACTGGTATAGAATCAGCTGTGGGAAGAGAAGACCACGTAGCCTTGCTATGCTAAAGGAATGGATTTCACTCTTTAGGGAGTGACCCGAGGGTGATATCATAAGCTGTTGTCGGAATAACTGGTAATATCATCGGTAAGAATTAAGCCAATTTCTCCTCTTTCTTTTCTGGGCTTGTTGGAATAAGAGCTTTTGTCGCCTTTCCTTCTTGCTCTTGCTTTCCTGTCCCCGATTCACTCCTCCCTCGAACTGTCTTATCACTTTCCTGGTTCACAACTCGCTCTATTTTCTCTTTCTCTTTTGGCTTTCAACACTCGAACAGTTCCTTCAAAGGAAAGAAGGAATTAACCGGCACAGGCGCACAGAACAAACAAAGACAATAGGACTGGCCCCGTTCAAGCAGAACCTTGCTCTTGCATGTGTTAAGCATATCGGGAACCGCATCCGGACTAGCAACAGAAATAGGACTTCAAAAGGCCTTTGCGGTAGACTGAACACCAAAAAAATCTGAATCTCGATCAGTGACGGGATCCGCGTTGGAGCTACGTCGACACCGCCACCTCGAAACTTCTATGTTATTAGGGGGCTCCTATTGACTCAATTTCCCCCTTCTACCGCCCCTTTCTATTATACATTCGTCCTACTGGACTTAGTTGGAAAAAGTAGGAATAGCGGCCTTAGAGCTTCTACTACTATCTAATCCGGGTCTTACCCCTGCTGCTACAAGGATGCACAGAACTCACCTAAAAACCCAAACCTGCGTGCAGTCAAACTGCTTTATTCAACTTGGCAAAGACAAAGCATGACCTCTGGAACCAAATCGTTCTTGTCTCTGGATTGCCTCAACTCGAAGCATGAGACCTGTAACCCAGCTTAACCAACTCGGCTGGCACTGGAACTGTGCTGTCGACTCTACAAGGGCACTGCTCCTACCGCACTTCTCGAGCACATCGATGCGAAACCTACGCCTCCTTTTTGTTGATATCCACTAGTTCCATTCTCAACTGTGCCCGCCTAACTCAACTCTCTGATGCGAAGAGAAGACCTCTTGTCTTTTTCCCTTCCTTTTTGGAAATAGATCCGAAAAATCCGGAATCAGCACATTCGATTCCTTTTTTTCTTGTACAACTTTTTCTTGGAATATTCTTTTCTCGTTTGGGCCCGCTCTCGGGTACATATGTGTAAGAAAGCAACCTTTCGGATTCATCCTCATTGTCTCTTCGAACAAACAAAGGATCAGAACTTCCCTCCAAGCAAACGAACTGGCTCAGTCGTAGCGACAGCGTCAGCGGCAGCAGCAAAGGCGCTTCGGGCAGGCTAAAGATGGATTCCACTTTTCTCAACTAGGCCGGGAATAGGTGGGTCATCAATACGAAATTCACTCTGTACCTTACCAAGCGGACGTGTACTTTATTGGATGTCCCTGCGAAACCTTCTTGAGTCAAAAGGAACTCAGAATTGGCTAGTATTGGCCTTTCTTCCTCGCCTAAAAACCCAAACTCGTAACCCAGCTTGACGAGCGAATCGTTATCCTTCATCGGAGAATGCGAGATGAGCGCTCCCACTGATTGGAGTCTTCCCGCCAAGACTAATAGACAAGTAGGTCAAGAACACGAAGTCAGAACTTTCAGAACTTGCAGGCCTTTTATTGTATACATCTATAGGCAAACTCGCCAAACAGATCAATGACTCCAGCTCCAAGCCGAAGGGACTTGTGAAGCTGCTACACTCATCAAAGATTTAGAAACTCGCCTCAAAACCTGTGTGGTAGCATTACCGGTGCAAGGCCTTTTCTCCTCTTTGGTTCGGAGAGGCTCACGGGGCTAGAACCATCACAGACCACAAAGAAAAGCCTTGACTAAGAAAGAAGTGGACTCAGAAAAGCTTGTCAAATTGAACCCCGAAGAGCTAACCCAAGCAAGGGCATTTCGGCAGTTGGTCGGTCAAGACCAGTTGGGCACTTTCCCAAAACTCCTTTCAACCTCAGCTACGAAAGACAAAGACCAATACAAAGAAGGAAGGGGACAGAGGACAGAGGCGGAGTAGGGGCAGTTCTGGTCTCACCCCCTGGTGCTCACATCCCCATTGCAGTGAAGC